CTATTAACTAGTAACTAGGGGCTTTTTCTTTGAGTTAATAATTATTATAACTAGCATAACCTTTAGAGGATAGTGACTTGCTTCGTCTAGTTAAAGCCAGTAGTACCGTTCCTTGCTTCGTCTAGTTAAAGCTGCTTCATTCCCATCCTGCCAAGCGGAGGAAGTTGTCAAACCTAAACTAACCACACTGTGGCAAATCGATACAAGTAGCTAAACAGCTTGCTATACCATACAAAGGCATCTCCGGCCGAACGGTTAGGCAAGACTACGGCGCCTGGGTAAACATCCCGTTTACCAAACAAGACGTCGAGAGTGTCACTTAACCATTCCCCTCCTGCAGCCAAAGTGAGAGCGGCTGTAGCATCCACCGAGAATGTGTGGAAGAGGGTAAGCTTTTTCTATGTGGATAGGACGTATCAACACCTTTTGCATCTTTGAAAGGAAATCTCACAGAAGAAGATTGGGTCCTGAGGACCAGGATGGCCACCTAAATTTGCCAGGGGTTGATCATCGAAGCCAGGGCAATAACGATGAAGGAATTTGAGCGCTGATGTAGCTGCTAACAGCCACCTTCATAGTCGATTCATTAGGGTCGTCACCCTCTACCCAACTAGTGGAAAAGGTTCCACCCTTTTCTTTGTCTCTTAAGCCTTTAAGCTATAGCTATAGGACTTCCTAAATAAAACAGCAATCGCAGTTTATCAACCACTTTAAAGACCACCGAGATCTTCGACTTAGCTCCCAAAGGTCATCCACCCGGCCCTTCCCCAACCTCTCCAAGGAGAGCGGAAGATAACATAACGAAAGGGAGACAAAGTCCTAACTCTTTCATCACACAAGCTACAATTCCTTCTATCAACTCAGCGATTCGTTTAGATCTATAGATAACGAAAGAGAGAACTGTTGACCTCGCGGATGGAGAGGGATTCGAACCCCCGGTATTCCTATCAATACTTCGGTTTTCAAGACCGACTCTTTCAACCGCTCAGACATCCATCCCCTTCGCGCTTCGCCTCTTTCTATATTATATGATAATATGCACCTTGGTTGCTGCGCTCCCTGCGGGTAATAAATAAATAGCAAGAGAGCGAGTTCGACTCGCGAACGATCAGCAAGTAAAGTAAAGGAAAGGACCGATCCTTTTCTTTTGCGCCAATACTGTTGCGAGACTGGTACTTGGCGGCTCACGAGCAACATATAGACTAAGGTTGCCCATCACTCCCTCGCTCTTTTTTGAAGGCCCTTTCCATTCTCTAAGCTTCGGTTCCTCCATAACATAAGAACACTGAACGCCCAGCTTCGCAGAGCAGCTCTCTCTCCAGCCCACAGCATAGTTAAGAATCTGGATCGTTTCATCGAGCACAATTTAGATAGAAAGGTGTTCTGACTCTATTGGATCAAGTCATAACCTACGCCTTCTACTAGCAAGAAAACGGATGCGCGAAAGCCCTAAGTTGTTGGAGAGACTCAACTCTATTTCAGAGATTGGACTTTCTTACTGTGATTAGCCCCTACTTAGTAAGAAGCTGTTCCCGAGTCAGGTTCCCTGGATCCACGTGGGGCCTAAATGGATGAATTGAATGAAGAAGCGCGCCCGGGTAGACTTCAAGAGCTCTTGCTCTGCCTATCCTCCTACAACTTCTTCTGGGGGTCATAGAAAGATATGAACCGCCTACTCTTGAGAGCCCTACCATTAGATTGAATCAAACAAGCACAGCTAAAACGTTATGCGTGTCTAAGCGGTAGTGCAAGCAACCGAAGGTTGTGCGGTCTAAGAGGAAGCACAGCTAAAACGTTATGCGCCTCTAAGCTAGTGAAAAGCGGAAGCACAGCTAAAACGTTATGCGTGTCTAAGCGCTAGGGTTGTGCGGTAGGTTGTGCTGTTCTAAAGCGCTAACGCCCATATTTAGGGCATTCTCCCTAGACACAAGGAATCAAAAACCATGGAAACCCGAAGCCAGGACAAGAAGACAACTACTTAAATGAAAGGCAATTTCTTCTGTGAATTCTAGCGCACGCCGAGAATAGACCGCACATTGATCAACAAGTGAGTGATTAGTGATAGAATTTGAAGTCTTTTTGAGTGTAGATCGATAGTCGTTGGAAAAGCTGTAGAAGATCAAGAAGTATACGATTTGAATGTTGGGATTTTGAACGACAGTGCCTCCAAGCATACAGCAAGACGTCTTCTAAAGGAGTCTTTTCCCGAATGGGAGGAAGAACTTGTTGATGTAAAATTCTACAGAACATGGGCGTCGGTTCTGAACGATGTCATGAAAGAAGATAAAGAACCGCCTTCTCTTCGACCTGCCTAGAGGCGAGATCAGATCACCTCATCAACTCAAATCAAAGTGACGAAAACCGGCATAGTAGTAGGAAAAGGTGCTTTCTTAGGCAACCCCGCTTAAAAAGGAGACCAGCAATTTCTTCTTATTAGATCCAGAACCCTCCCTGGCGGTAATAAGTTCAATGTGTGTGTGCACGAGCCCATTCTGTCTTTCCAAGACATGAAAACAAACCGCTGGCTTGTGTGCGGTTAGAATCTTCAAAAGTGGAGTCATTCCTTGTCCCTATTCCTAGTAGTGCCTCTGGACGCCAGCCTCTTCCTTCTAGTAGAAAGGCGTTCACTTCTAGACTTGCAGATTCCCTGAATTCAACTCAAGGACACCTGTAACAAACAACAATAGGGTGGGGGTTTAGACAAAAGAAGAATGGGATGACTAGTGCTGGTTCATTCTATTAACTAGTTATATATGCTATTTTATGATCTAAAGCAGATGGATTGAATCGCACGAGGTTCGGGAAAAGGTCTTGTACCATTTTATGTCCATGTAGTAGAGTAGTCTTATGCGTTGCCTTTTGTCTGATTGCGGCGATGAAATGGTAAAGAGATGTCGAAATGGTGAGAAAGCTCACAATCCAGAAGTTTGCCCGCTCGGAGATGGTGAACTATCGTTAGTACAGTTGCTAAGACTTTCGTCGCTTTGGCAGCTTCCTGCCTGGGGCTCACTAGTCAGACCCCCGAAGGGATATGTGCCTTCAAATATTTTGATGCAAGGAAATCTCGTAACAAGATATCCAGCCTCTAGTGAGGAAAGGTCTTGTGTAAGGATGAAGTAAGGATTCAATCCAGCCATAGGTTCTCTCTCTGCCTACTGCTACCTTGTTACGTCCATCAGCTCCGGATTGAATCCCGCTGCACTGGCGATGCAGCGACCTCTGGCGCTATATTCTACATTCATTCTATCTTTACGGCCGATTCGGACCCCCCAAGAAGAGCCCGGATGTTTGCTGTTCCAGGCGAGATGAAGGCTCAAGGCCGAGCTATTTGATTCACTGCTTCCGGGGGCCATGAGAACAAATAATTGGGCTTTCTCGCCAGGAGAAGTGAGGCCGATAGTTCTTTTAGGGCCATCCTCCGTTCATTCTTGCATTTCTCTTCTTATTCTTTCTGCTTCTTCGACAGCCTCCGCTATCTCTGCTAGCTCTATCCCTATTATGGAGATTACTAAGAAAAGAGTTCCTGCTGCCAGAAGCACAGCCATTACTGCCTTCCTTTCTCTCTGTGTCTGATGTTCTAAAAGCTCTGCGCGCACCTCGTCTGGGGCCCTCTTTTCTTGCAGGTAGAAGCGTGCTCCCTTTTCTGCGTTCCCGTGGTTTCCGGTGGATAATGGAAGTGTGGGGTGAAAAGGTGGGCCGGGTTGCTCGCCCGGTATTCAACCACGCCATCATTAGGTATAGATATATAACACTATATGGACGACTTCTTTGAATGGAAAGGTATAGCGGTAACCTACACCTCCGTCTTGCTCCCGTCCGCTTTTAGTTCAGTTTGGTAGAACGTAGGTGGGTATCAACCTATGTGGTAGGTTCAAGTCCTACAAAGTCAAGTGAATGATTTGATCGATAAACAACTCATTGCGTAAGTTGGTTGTGTCTTCTTTGCCGCTCTTCGAGTAAAGAAAGAGATTGAGAAGTCGAGGACCAGTGGAGCCTGCGCGGCCGGTAACCCATTGGTGTACGATCCTTTACGAACTGGAAGAGCAAAAGAAGATAGTTGGAACTTGAAAAAGAAGTGCATTTTCTTGCTTCACTTCACGTGCACGAGAGGAAGAGAGGAAAGGGAGCTTCGGCTCTTTGGGAGGGGTAAGAAGGTCAGGTTCTCCAGATGGTTAGGGTTTGGGGGGGCGGAGGGTGAAAACGATAGGGAGGTAGGGTTTTGATTATTGATATGAGAGGTAGAGATATCCGTCTGGGCTGAATCACCATTAGGGCTGGAAGAGGGTTTGGTCACATTAGCTTCCTTTCGGCTTGGGGCCAGTTCCTTTGGGTCCAAGCCCAATCCTCCAGCTGGGGTATCAGCTACAGCAGCGTTATTCACATTGGATGGGCCAGTAACTACTTGGGACTCTGAAACCAGATGGTTTTTGGGCTCATTGGTAAACTCCTCCCGTCTGGGCAGCTTGTTGGTTGGCTTTAGTCCCCGATTCACAGTTGTGATCACTGTAGCCTTTGGGGCATACTGCTCCTTCCTAACAGTGTCATTCCTTTGGGCTTTCCCCCTCGTGGGTTTTCCTTATCTGCTTCCACTCCAAACTCCGAAATGGGCTTCAATCTATTCTGTTGTTTTCCTTGGGATTCCACAGCTTTAGCCTTGGTTTGGTAATTTCTCCTGGGTCTTTGGACTCAAATCCATGGACCAAAACAAAATAATTAGCTTCTTCCTCATCGGGCCTCTGGGTATTATCATCTCCTCCTTGGCCCAATGGCACTTGGGCCTGGTTTCCCTCAGTAACGGTCACATTTTGCACAGTGCTCTGTTTAGCAACCGGAGAAGACACCGGAGCCGGTTTACGATACAGAGGGCACAACTCAGTTCTGTGAAACATTCTTCCACACGAGAAAGAAAGGGAATGAAGACTTGAATATGAAATTCCGTATCTCTTGCCTCTTAGGGAAAATTCTGCCACCAAGGGTTGATCTCAATCAACCTCCACACAAATTCTTGCGAATCGCTATGCCACTCTCGCTTTCTTAGGGCTTGGGTGCACTTCTTTTGTTTTCTTTCATAAACTACTTTTCGGGAACTGCTTCCTTCCTAACAGAATGCACTCAGACTACAAGCCAAGGAAAAGCCCAGAGGAAACCAATGCCAAGTGTTGCTATAACTGCTTCAATCTCATAGAGAGATAATTGTAACCAATCGAGCGACCCAGCAACTTAATAATCAGAGCCTGCTTCCATGGCTTTCGTAATCTAGCCTTCTATTCCCTGGTGAGCACAATCGTGGGACAAAGATCGTCCTCCTCCTCTGGTATAGGAAGTTCATCATCATCAGATGCCTCTGAATCATCATCAGGGATATCCAGTGGAGCCACGGGAACCCCATTTCCCTGCCTGTTCAAGGCACCTTTGTATGAAACTTCTGCGTTGCTATTGGCCCGTCCCTTTTCAACCCATGATAACTATCACGAAATATTGAATCCTCATTCTAATCTAGGTAGTCATCCACTTCGAATCGAATAGTCAGTAAATCCGTACCCCAGACTATGGTACGTGCCGTACCTACTAATCTGTCTACATGGTTCATTGGCCGGCTTCCCCACTACTAATGACGAACCCCCGGTATTCCCATCAAGACTCCCAGCCTTTGACCATTCGGTTTGAGCCGAACATTCTTTTGAAAATGCTAACGAAGAAAAATGAGGCCTCCTCAGGGAACCAGCAGAAAGGCTCTCAAAAGCAGGCGCGTACCAAGCCAAGGGCTAGGGCTTTATCCGAACAAGGACTCCCGCGGGGTAGAAGGGAGGGCTTCCACAGAGTCTGACGGAGGAAAAAGAGAAGTAGTAAGCTCGGCAGAGCGAAGGAAAAGCCTTCAGAGAGCGGGGGTAGGCCGGAAGAAAGAAGTCGGGAAGCGACATTACGTTGAAGGATCTCGAAGGTGGTTGAAGACACATTCCTTATTCTCTCTTTCTTTGAATTACTCGATCTTATTGACTATTCAAATCACTCTTTTCTTTATCCGTTCGAGAAAGCTCATTCGGGATGCTTTGATCCTTCTTTCATTCTTTAGAGGGGAGTCAGTCGTCATGGAAAAAGCATAACATATTTCCATTCGTGGACCCGGAAAGGGGGTCAACGTGCATGTCATATACGATGGAATGAGATAGATCCCATTCTAACCCCCACCTGGCTGCTCAATACCAACCATTAGAGGTGAGGAAGATTGAGAAAACTTCCCAAGGGGATAGGAACGTACTGAATCAACGGGCAGGCAGACAGGACTTTAGCGAACGAGCAATCTCCAATTCCCGCTAATCACTCTACTCCTCCTGCGAACCATTGATGAGCCAGCCGAGCTTGTTTGTTTAGTTTGGTTTTGTCTTTCTCTGAGTAATGCCCTAAGGTTTGATATCCGGGGTCAAAAAATGAGCTAAGCGCCGAGCGAAGAACCGTACCAAGGTGAGTACAGGGATGTGGTGAAGCATACCGAGAGAAAAAGCACTGAAATGAACCATATCGAGCACAGGTCTCACTCTACAAGTTCAGTTCGATGAGCTCCTATCGGACCTGTGAAAGTCTCGTTTTTGACTAAATTAAGAAAAACGGGCTTTGCTGTGCTTGCACATGTACTCAGGCACCGGGTAGGTATGCAATCACATCTCGGTCTCTCCTCTTTCTTGTTAGTCCTTGGCTCGGGCTGGCCCTTTCGGATTAGCTTGTCTTCCTAGCTGCCTTTCTTTCCCCTGCCTTATGACTATCGTACATAGAAGAATGATTGGCAAAGCACTCGACCAAAGCCCTTAGCTTCTAACTTCATTCATTCGAAAGGTCGATCATAGCTGGAATTTAGGAGCAAATCCTGAAGAAGGCGAGAGCTAGCTTAGGGGCCCGCCCCCTCCTAAAGCCATGAGAGTTGGTCAGAAAAACGTTCTCATAGACTATATTGAGGAGTAAGGAAAGGGCTTCCATGACAATGAGGTCCTTCTTGCATGGGCTTGGGCTTGCTTTGATGATGGGTAGGCTTGTTGTGTTTTGGCCCTTCTGTGGGCTTCCATCGAGGAAAGCAGGCTTGACAGGCCCAAGTCTTCATTTGTAGGACTTTCTTTGATGGTTCATGTAAGCTTGGGTCTTTCATTCGGGCCCTCTTGGGACACCCTGTGGGCCAATGCGTATAAGCTTGGGCTTTCTTAACGTGGCTCATTTGACGACTCAGTACATGGATGTCACGAGTCTATTGGCATGGAATCTTTTCTACGTAAGGTAAGCTGGTTGTGCAAAGTTTGTTTGTTCATACAGGCAGTGTGATTTGGGGAGATTTTGTTTGCTCCGCAAGGTAGCCAGTTTTTCATTAAAAAGGCATGATAGTCTTCAACTGCAGAAAAGAAAGTAGTGCGGAGAACTAGTAAGAATTGTGCCTGCCATCTAATTCGTGACGCATGGCGAGATTCCTCTACCACTCTATAAATGGAGGCTCGATAAGTGTCTTCATCAAATTCAAATCAAAGAAATTGAGTAATAGCACGTATGGCTATGGCTGTTACAAACAGGCTTTCTGCAATTGCTGCCGAAATGGGGCAACTGAAAAATGAAATTCAAGAGCGTCGTAGAGCGCTAAACCTCTTTTTGAGAAATGTTAGAGCAAGAGATCCTGCAGAGGCAGAAGAACGCATTGGCGCTGCCAGAGAGAACATAAGGGATTTGAAGAGGAGGCTGCAAGTGCTGCAGGAGGAGCAGCAAGCACTCATTGTGCGGGCTGTCACCCTCGGTGACCGGGAAAACCACTAGAAGAAATTCAAAAAAGTAGTGACTTTTTACTTCCTCTTCTGTCTATTTTTTACATAATAAGGCCTATCCTTTCCTTTTACTTCTTTATGTTTTTTACATAATTAATGTAGTTAGCATAATGCTTTTAAAGCTCTAGTAAAGGCATATGTGGTTGTTTATGTAATGTAGTGCTTTATGTAGTAGTAATGAATAAATATTTTGGATAAATGTTTTTTCTCTACAGGCCTCTTTGAATCCTTTCAATCCATATTTCTTTTTGGAATGCTCCAAATTCTACTTGAGCATCTAAATCTGGGTCACTACCAGCAAAAACATCTCTGAACAAGATTATAGCACCATGCCAAATGTGTCCGAATAATAAAAGCAAATGAAGTATGTCCAAAAGTAAACCAACCCCTTAGATTAGACTGCTACGAAAAACACCATCGGATTTCAAAGCAAAGTAGCACGATCTAATTCGCAAATGTAACCCAATTGAGCACGTATAGCATCTTTTTTCACAGTAGCAGGATCGCTATAACTGACTCCATTGAGTTCGCCGCCGTAGAACTCAACAGTGACACCTACTTGTTCGACACTATACTTGGATTCTGCCCTTCTAAAAGGAACATCCGCTCTAACAATTCCGTCGCCATCTATCAAAACTACCGGAAATGTTTCAAAAAAAGTAGGCATACGGCGTATAAAAAGTTCACGCCCTTCTTTATCTCTATCTCTAAAGATAGGGTGCCCTAACCACCCAACAGCTATTCCATCCCCGTTATCCATTGAGCCCGCTCTGAATAATCCTCCCTTTGCCGGATTATTGCCAATGTAATCATAAAAAGCTAATTTTTCGGGAATTTTAGACCAGGCTTCTGAGACACTTTGATTTTCCGCTAGCCCAGCACTAACTCTTCGATATATCTCTTGCTGGAAGTACCCCTGATCCCATTGATAACGAGTGGGCCCAAATAATTCGATCGGGGTAGTTTCTGAACCATACCACAACGTTCCGGCAACAACAAAGGCGGAAAAAAAGACAGCAGCGATACTACTGGAAAGGAGGGTTTCCATATTCCCCATTCGCCATAATCCTTTGTATAAACGTCTAAGCGGGCGGACGCTAAGATGGAATAGACCGGCTAATATGCCCAATGCCCCTGCTTCAATATGATGATAGGCTCTTCCTCCCGGAACAAAAGGATCAAAACCTTCCACGCCCTACGCTGGATTTACAGGTTGCACTTTTCCTGTTAGTCCATAAGGATCGGACACCCATATTCAAGGACCATACAAGCCTGTTACATGCTACACTATAACAGCAAGCCACCATAGAATATAATAGAGAAAGAAATGAATTCCAAAGATTTTGGGCAAATCCAAAGAAGGTTTTCCCGTACGTTCATCACAAAATCTTTCTAGATCCCAATACACCCAATGCCGGATAGCTGCCAAGAAGCATAAGCCAGAAAATCAAATATGTGCCCCGGCTACACCTTCGTAACTCCAAATACCCGGATTCTTTAGAGTCCCTCCTCTAAAACTCCAACCGCCCCATGAATTGGTTATTCCTAAACGGGTCATTAAGGGTATAACGCACATACCCAGTCTCCACATTGGATCAAGAACAGGGTCAGAAGGATCAAAAACTGCTAATTCATACAGAGCCATCGAACCAGCAACCAGAGCTGTATGCATTATATAGACAGAAAGAAACCGGCCGTGATCATTCAACGGTATGAACACGAGACCAAGGCAAACCCATTGAAAGACCCCTTTCTCAAAGAAAAAGAAAGACTACGCCACTTTATTGCATTGGAAAAAGCAAACCTATGACTATGCTATGGACCTCCCTTGTTCAGTGGATTATTTCAGAGCAAGGGGTCATTTTTGTTCTATTCTGTTGGTAATATAATAATGGAACAATTATGTTCGTAGGAACAAAGAGAAGCAGATTTCTTCTATACTATACTCGAGTTGTACCAATACGCAATGGGGGTTGATACCATTTTATATGAATGAATGCGTCCATACTTGTTCATCATTAGAAGGACCTATTCGTCAGAATTTTCCTTTATTCATTATTCTAATCATCATTATTCTAGGCTTTATGAAATTCATTTTTCTAATCGTTGGATAAAGAGAAAGGCCCATCTACTGAATGAAAAAGGCGACCCGCCGCGCCGGGCTAGTTGAGAAAAGACAGCTGTTGTACTACTTGACTGGTAAG